CAAAAGCTCGGCATCTTCCCCAGAATTAGTGAATTAAACAAATAGGATTCTTTTTTTGGAATTGAAAACAACCGGCCAATTTTCATAAATTTCATCGTATCGTAAAATAAATGTAAAATATTTATACAAATGAAAAAATAAGGGAGATAGAAACAAGATGCAGGGTCGTTTGTCTGCTTGGCTAGTCAAACATGGGCTAGTTCATAGATCCTTGGGTTTCGATTACCAAGGAATAGAGACTTTACAAATAAAATCCGAAGACTGGCATTCCATTGCTGTTATTTTATATGTATATGGTTACAATTATTTACGTTCCCAATGTGCTTATGACGTAGCACCGGGCGGGCTGTTAGCTAGTGTGTATCATCTTACGAGAATAGAGTACGGTGTGGATCAACCAGAAGAGGTATGCATAAAAGTATTTGCTCCAAGGAGGAATCCTAGAATTCCGTCCGTTTTCTGGGTTTGGAAAAGCGCGGATTTTCAAGAACGGGAATCTTATGATATGTTGGGAATCTCGTATGATAATCATCCACGCCTGAAGCGTATTTTAATGCCCGAAAGTTGGATAGGATGGCCCTTACGTAAGGATTATATTGTTCCCAATTTTTATGAAATACAAGATGCTTATTGAATGATAAGAAACTTATTTTTACTTCTACGACATCAGATATCGAAAGACTATTTAGATGTTTTACTCTAGATCAAACAGAGTAACTGATGTCCCACCGGTATTCTATTATGGATATATAAAAAAAGAAAAGACAAATTAATAATTCATTGAGATCCTAAAAGGTTTTCTTTTAGATGAACTAAGAACTGATAGAATGAACTAAAAAGTTGTTCTGTATCACGAATTTTTTACCACGTATCCATCAATTACTTACTTAAACTTAGACGGGTTCCAGAAATTCATATAATGTTTTAAGAAATGAATAAATAGATATCAAAGGGAATCCGATTCTATTTGCACTATATCTGAGATAAATTTCATCCATTTTCATCCTTTAACTCTTCGAGACTCTATTTTTATTTGAATGTTTCAACTAACTAATAACTAATTCAAAATTTTTCTTTTGGAATATTTGGAATATGTATGAAGTATTCATATGCATTTTGTCTGAGAGTAAACACAATACAATATCAATATGAACAAATAAAAAAATAGAAAAGATAATCAAATTATTGATTTTCATTTTAGAAATTTTTTACCCATCTATCTAGAAAATAGATGGGGTATATCGCGTGATACCTAGCCAAATAACTTATGTATATGTCATGATCTCGACTATTAATGAATATGTATATCAATCCATATTGGTTAATTTGTAGAATATATACTCATAAAAAAAGCATGTGCCAGGAACCAGATTTGAACTGGTGACACGAGGATTTTCAGTCCTCTGCTCTACCAACTGAGCTATCCCGACCAGTCATTCAACTTTTTTTTTGGCGCATCATCTTCTCATTTTACTCGATAACTCGGGTCTATGTCAATTAGAAAAAAAGGACGAAAAGTATTACAAAGTCTTATCTAAGTACCGGAATCCTTCGGTTCTTCAAAATTTGTCTATAATTTGATTTAAGTTTTAGTACAAGTAAGAATATGAATTGTGAATCACTCAATTGAATACTCCTTGTTCAAAGATATTCATTTGTACGTCTATGATATAGAGATATCATAAGACTTGTGATAAGAGAAAAACATTTCCGTACATATCTTTTTTGAAATGAAAAAAAAAATGAGGGGTATAACCACCTTCAAACCGTTAATGAAAAAAAAAGATACCTAGTTAGGAAGTAAAAAAATCTTTTGGGGATAGAGGGACTTGAACCCTCACGATTTTTAAAGTCGACGGATTTTCCTCTTACTATAAATTTCATTCTTGTCAGTATTGACATGTAGAATGGGACTCTATCTTTATTCTCGGGAGTGAATGATTTGATGAATGAATATTTGATTCTTTTTCAACTTGAAATCGATTCACAAAAATTCTTCCTTTTTTTCCTATTCATATAATATAGATTTTCATTTCATATTCGCAATTTTTATTTAGCGAGAATTTCATCTTCTCTATTAAATATAGAAATAATAAATATCAAAAAATTAGAAAAAAATACAAAATAGATTCAGGGTGTCATTAATCATTTGATATAGTATATTCTTCACCCTTTTTGGATTGGAGTTTTGACGGAAGAATTCTTAGAACAACACAGTCAACCCAAACCCATTTGTTAGAACAACTTCCTTTGAGTCTCTGCACCTATCCTTTTTTTTCTTTTGAAAAAAGGAGTTGGCTCAGGATTGCCCTTTTTTATTAATTCCAGGGTTTCTCTGAATTTGAAAGTTTTCACTTAGTAGGTCTCCATACTAAGGCTCAAGCCAATTAAGTCCGTAGCGTCTACCGATTTCGCCATATCCCCTTTTGTGTTTTGTTTTAAGATTAGTATCTCAGTGTAAGGTCCTTCCCCTTTCTTTTTTCATCTCTATCGAACGTCTATATTTGAATTTGATTTGGTCTAATCAGAAATGATTCTATCATTTCTATAGCTACAATTCAATATGAATGGATATATACTATATATACTCTCCTTTTATTTTACCATGCAATTTTTAATACTCAAAGGGTCGATTCTTTGTTTTTCATCCTAGTCTATGAACGAAAAATGAAGAATATCTTATTATGTTATTATGATCTGGAGTTCATCTTTATCGATTCTAATTTTTTTTTATTCTTTTTCTTTTTTTTTGTTTTCTTAAGGAAGACCCCTATAATTCGAATCAATAGATAGTTATTATAGTTATAGATATAATGAAAATTGTCATAATGAATTTTTTATATTTCGGTTTGAAATGAATTTTCAAATTCATAGCTCTACTAAAAAGAGAATATAATTTCTAAATCTAATTTAGATAGAATCGAATTGTTTTAGACGAAAAATAGAATATACATAGAAAGAAAGAAACTAAATTCAATATTTATTTGATTGGAAATATTTATTTGAAATTCAGATCATAAAAGAATAAAAATGAATAAGCCTGAACTAAAATTAAAATATAGTTTAGTGAATTCTAATGTATGTAAAATTTCTGGAAGCCCGCTTAGCTCAGAGGTTAGAGCATCGCATTTGTAATGCGATGGTCATCGGTTCGATTCCGATAGCCGGCTTTTTTCGATTTTTTTTATTTGTTCAATCTTTTTATTTTATATATATATTTTTGAAAGCGAAGAACAAAGAAAAGAATAAGATTGCCTTTCTCTTCTTCAAAACGATCTATTATGTCGTAGAAACTTCCAACTAGAAATAAAAAGAAAAGAAAGAGTTTTTTCCTGATTTGTTCGGTCGAGTTTGAACTCTTTGCTTTTCCTTTTTTTTTTTTTTACTTACATATTTTAATACAAAATATATAATATATAAATAAAGAGTTCGTATATGATGTATATACAATCCATTGTATTATTCATTGTAATACAATGGAATACAATACTTCATAAGATTTCGTTTCATTTGTCATTTAGTTCAGTTTTAATTTAGTTTTTTTTGTCAAATGGAATATAAATATATAAATATTTATAAAGAAAAAAATAAATAAAGAAAGGAGTCTTTATGTCGCGTTACCGAGGGCCTCGTTTCAAAAAAATACGCCGTCTAGGGGCTTTACCTGGACTAACTAATAAACGGCCTAGAGCCGGAAGTGATCTTAGAAACCAATCACGTTCCGGGAAAAGATCTCAATATCGTATTCGTCTAGAAGAAAAACAAAAATTGCGTTTTCATTATGGTATTACAGAACGACAATTACTTAAATACGTTCGTATCGCCAGAAAAACCAAAGGGTCAACAGGTAAGGTTTTACTACAATTACTTGAAATGCGTTTGGATAACATAATTTTTCGATTGGGTATGGCTCCCACTATTCCTGGAGCCCGCCAATTAGTTAACCATAGACATATTTTAGTTAACGGCCGTATAGTCGATATACCAAGTTATCGTTGCAAACCCCAAGATACTATTATGTCGAAGGATGAACAAAAATCCAAAGCTCTAATTCAAAATTCTCTCGATTCATCTCCCCGTGAGGAATTGCCCAAACATTTGACTCTTCACCCATTCCCATATAAAGGATTAGTTAATCAAATAATAGATAGTAAGTGGTTCGGTTTGAAAATAAATGAATTGCTAGTGGTAGAATATTATTCTCGTCAGACTTAGTCCGAAATAAAAGACAAAACAAAGGGTTCGGACAATTTGGCCCCTTTCTTTCGACAAAGGAAAATGACTTAAGATTTAAAGTCAGGGGTTTGATCCAGATTTTCTCTCACTCATATATTCTATCCCATCTCGGATTTTTCCTATTCATGTATCATAGATTGGCAGAAAAATTTTCATTCCTTTCTTTCCAGTATTTTACGTATCATAGCAATTCGAAATAGAAGCAATATATATCAAAAAAAAAAAAGATCTAATTCTTATGTTCTAATATAGAGTATAGAGTATTTCTTGTTATTTGATTTGTTACAGTTAGGAATGTTGGCGAATTAAATTAGGTGAAAGTACGGAAAGAGAGGGATTCGAACCCTCGGTAAACAAAAGCCTACATAGCAGTTCCAATGCTACGCCTTGAACCACTCGGCCATCTCTCCTACACAATGATTATGACTCAGAAACTGAAGAAATAGCGAGCCATTAATATGTTCATATTTCTATTTCTATTACTATTCGTTATACTATTGGTTTATAGTATTGATGGGTTGGTCGTAGTCGTACCTATCCAAACAAAAATAGAATAGTAATAGAATCTTTTTTTTTTCTAAAAAAGATTTCCTCGTAGGACTTAATTAAAAAACAAGTTTTCCTTATGAAAGGATAAAATATATATTGATTCATATTTGAGAAAATGATGTTCCTATCTTTTAAATGAATGTGATATTTCTATATATACCAGATTCGATCAATTAATTGAAACAAATCAACTGATTGATTTATGTTTTTTAGACTATATGGGTATTTGGAATAATTGAAATAAATAATAAATAGAAGTAGTAGTAGAAAATTTGTATCTTTATTACAATTTTTTTGTTTGGAAATGAATCTGTTTTTATGTTACTTCGTACTGTACAAATCCTTTTTTTGTGTAATCATTTTCCCACATGGGGTAATGAGAAAAATTTTTGAATGGATTGATACCTATGCCTAGATCGCGGACAAATGGAAATTTTATTGATAAGACCTTTTCAGTTGTGGCCAATATTTTATTACGAATAATTCCGACAACCTCAGGAGAAAAGGAGGCATTTACTTATTACCGAGATGGTGTGATTTGATTTTCTTTATTATTTTATTATTAAGTTTCCTTTTCCTGCTTCTAGTTTTAGGGGAAAGGCACATGATTCGGGATAGAAATAACAAATATTCTTATTCCATATTCTAAATTATAGAAAGAAACCCACGCTTGTTGAAGGTGAAGTTTAGAAATAGAACAATTCCTTCTGTCGTGTATCCCCGATTGATGCAACCTCAGATACTATGCTTCAGTTATCAATTTTAGTATTGAGCGAAAGGTTACACCTTTGTGTTTTGTATTACAGGTCAATCCTACTTCCTAGTAATATAGTACCAATAGGCGGCATAGGGGAAGACGCACTACACCTAGCAATCGACAATACGAAAACTTTGTTAAAAATTACTTATTTATTCCCTTTCTTTTGATTGGGACTAACAAGAATGGTTGGGACAACAAACATCCATCTCGTTCGTACTTTGGATACCCTTATAACCATCGAAGACTGTTGAAGTGACTATTTCCTGGAAATTAGGAGGCGTTGAGGACAAAGAAATTGTTGGAGTTATCCTTTCTATTTAGTATCAAGACACTCGATTCTAGTAAAAGCTCTTGCGCAAGAAGGTTGGCTAGAAATTTTTTGTAAAAACACTAGCCCCGCTCAGTTCATAATGAGAATGTTTTAACCCTATTTGATTATTCCATGTATTTTTAATTCTCATTATGTATATTAAGGGAGGAGCCGTATGAGGTGAAAATTTCACGTACGGTTCTGGAACGGAGATTCTTTGAATTGAATAACGACCGTAACGGATGTCAGCTCAATCCGAAGGAAATTATGCGGAAGCTTTACAGAATTATTATGAAGCTATGCGACTAGAAATCGATCCCTACGATCGAAGTTATATACTCTATAATATAGGCCTTATTCACACAAGTAATGGAGAACATACGAAAGCTTTAGAATATTATTTTAGAGCACTAGAACGAAACCCATTCTTACCACAAGCTTTTAATAATATGGCAGTGATCTGTCATTACGTGCGGCTATCTCCACTATAGAAAGAAAAAGGAAGATAAAAAAAAATTTGCTAGTAAATACTAAAAATAAGGCTCGCTACAAATGCATCGTCCAAAACGATGATTTCTTTGAGCTGTAGCAAAGAAAGAAACTTCATCATATTAAGCAAAATATGAAGAAATAAAATATGCCTAGATACTTTTTTCTATGTCTATGGATAAAAAAAGAAAGATCTAATTGATAGCGAGGAAGCACCGTAAAGATCAATTAATGAGGTTTTGGGCCAATACATTAAGAAAAGAACTGCTTACTTATGCCTCTATATAAAATGGATAAAAGTTAGGAATTAACTTATGTAATAGAGTTGATCCACTAAGACTAAGGTATTGAGCGGCGGTGTAGGATCAGATCCCAAAGATAGTAAGTCTTTTCTTTCTTACTTATGTTTATGAAGGAAAGCCTTTTTCAAAGATTCTATATAAATTTCGATAGGAAACCGAGATAGTTACCTTGCGGAAAATACGAAGGATAGGCGTAAATACCTATGCTTGCTTTATTCTTCTGCAGGTGGGAGAAAAGATAAAACTAAAACTGATTCTTAATTAAATCAAAATGAAAGTTTGAAACTCATGCGATTAAGCTCTTTTGGTTACTCCGAACAGTGGGATATAGATCTATAAGAAATCTCATTCAGTTTACTAGAATAGGTAAAAAGGATACCAAAAGAATTGACTGCGGAGCCGTATGAGGTAGGAAACTCTCAAGTACGGTTCTAAGGGAAGGAATTGATCCGCCTATTCCTATTCCGACCGGGGAGAACAGGCCATTCGACAGGGAGATTCGGAAATTGCGGAGGCTTGGTTTGATCAAGCCGCTGAGTATTGGAAACAGGCTATAACGCTTACTCCTGGGAATTATATTGAAGCGCATAATTGGTTGAAGATCACGGGGCGTTTCGAATAAAAGAAGAAAAATTCTTATTATTTCGAATTTATTTGTTATTTATTAGAATTCATCTTGGTCCATTAATCAAATAAAATGGAATCTTTCTTCGAAAAAGAACCAATCAAAGAATTTCATTATATTCCTTTTCAGATCGTTCGAGTTTGTCTGGTATTTGGTAGGGATAAAGAATACACAGATAGAGTACGGAATCGATTGATTTCTTTTCGTCTATTAGCTATTAATACAAATA